GGGACTATGGTATCGAATTTATTAATACCAGTTTCTATTCGAAATGAATTCTCCAGCATTTGATTCCTTATCACCAAAGGATTTCTTAGTACACTTGAAAGATAACCCAGAAAATAGAAGGAATAGTTTGATAATTGGTTTATATGAATCCTGTGTGGTTGAGACCAAAAATGAAAATAATATTGCCAGAGATTGACAAGGTAACATTTCCACTTCTTCATCAAAAGATGAGTCCCTTTTGAAGCCAGAATTGCTTTTCCTTGATATCGAACATAATGCATGAAAGGATCCGTGAAGAACCATAAAGTTTTCTGAAAATGATTACGGTACACTACTATAAGATGGTCTATTTTTCCATAGAACTGTATTCGCTCAAGAAAGGTTCCAGAAGATGTTAATCGTAAATAAGAAGATTGTTTACGAAGAAAAACGAATAAAAATTCGCATTCAGATACATAAGAATTATATAGGAACAAAAATAGTCTTTTATTTTCTTTTGAAAAAACGTAAATTGATTTCTTCGGAGTAATGAGACTATTCCAATTATGATATTCGTGGAGAAAGAATCGCAATAAATGCAAAGATGGAACATCTTGGATCCGGCATTGAAGGATTTGAACCAAGATTTCAAAATGGATAGGATAGGGTATTAGTATATCTGACACATAATTTAAATGTGATAATTTGTCCTCTAAAAAGGGAAATATTGAATGAATAGATCGTAAATTCTGACATTTTGGTATTTCTTTTTCTTCGGGAAAAGATACTAATCGTAGCGAGAATGGAATTTCCACAATGACCGCAAAACCTTCTGATATCATCTGAGAAAAAAAATGAGAATAAAAATAATTGTTGTGCCCAACGAATCGATTTTGGTTAGAATAATTAACCGAATTAATCAAATAATTCTGTTGATACATTCGAATAATTAAACGTTTCACAAGTACTGAACTAGATTTATTGTCATAACCAATAATTTCCACGGGTTCGTAAAAAATCGAATCATTTAAATCATGATCATGAGCAAACGCGTAAATATACTCCTGAAAAAGAAGCGGATATAGGAAGTGTTGTTGCCGAGATCTATCTTTTTCTAAATATCCTTGTAATTCTTCCATTTACAGTTCGACTTGAGCCAGAGGCAGGAGGTTTTTCTTGGTTTATCAAATGATACATACATAGTGCAATATGGTCAGAACAGGGTATTATGTATTGTATTATGTATATACTATAGTAAGAAAAAAATATATACCCCGGAAAAGAAACAGGGAGTCCAATCAACAGATCTTTTTACCTTCCTTTTCTATCCAATTGGTTTATGTTCGTTAGAATTACAACAGGAGAAAAAATCCTTTATTTTTGCAACCCAATCGCTCTTTTGACTTTGGAATAAATTCTCTTAATCAATATACTGTTTCTTCTACACATCCGTCTACAATCCATAATAAAGAATAATTAGGATTCTGAAAAAAAAAGAAAAAATCAATGGTTCACTCACAGGAGAACCCACTCTTTCCCGCATTAGGCACTAATTCATTTTTAACGTCTAATTAGATCGGGTAATCATTCCAATTAAGAACATAAGCTCGTTGCTTTTTCTTTTACCAGAATTGGGGCCATAGAGCTCTATCCATTTATTCACTAGACCCAACTGTAAATGTGAATTTCTTTTGTCCCCTTCCAAAAATCAAAACAATCTTTTGGAACTGTAACGATCCGGTAAGGATAAACTAAAAGTTCTACTTTAACTTTGACTTTCATTTCAAATTAAATAAATTAATAAAATCGAAAATCAAATAAAATAATAAATTGATTTTATTACGACATGCTGTTTTTTCCATTCATTACCCTTGAGGATCAGTCGTGGTCTTATAGACTATACCAATAGTCTGGACGAATTCGTTGCTTCATCCAAATGTGTAAAAGATCATAGTCGCACTTAAAAGCCGAGTACTCTACCGTTGAGTTAGCAACCCGGATAAATAGGATATGTAGATACGATCGAAATACAAAAATCAATTGAATTGCACTGCACGACCCTATCAAAACATTGAACTAGCAACACATCGAAAAGAAAGATTTTCTGATCAATTAGAAACACAAAATACCAAAATGAGCGGATCGGATTAAAAATATTCCCAATCGAAATGTAAAAATTATGACAGACCACCCATTTTTTATCAAATTCTTTTTTGATTTTCCTTAAGAAAATACATCTTGTATGAGAGTAAATGCAGCAAGGCAAACCCATCATTTGAGTGAAGGAAACAAAAAAACCAATATGGGGTGGGGATAAACAGCCCCATTTATCTACGATCGAATTATATTTGTTCGATACACCATTGTCAATATAAATGCAATGGTGAGAAAATAAATCAAGTAAATAAAATAAAGACTTGTGTTGGATTGGCACAACATAAACATAAATAAGAAATTGGAATGGAAAAAATTAAGGAAAAGGTAAAGAAAAAATCCCCGGTTTATTCAATCAATAAAAGTACGATAAGCAAGCTTAACCCCTTGGTTGTTGTTAAATGGAATTCCCCCACCAAAATATGAATAAAGCAAGAAAAAGGAAAATGGTGTGTAAATATAAAAAATTACACAAGGATAGATACTAGTTACCCTTCCCTACTTTATTTTATTTATTTAAATATTTTGTTTTTTCCTTTAATTAACTCGAAGTTCTTTCTTTAAAGAATTCTGCCTTCCTTAAAATATCATAAACAGTTCCTGTAGGTTGAGCACCTTTTTCAAGGAAATATAGAATAGCAGGAACGTTTAAATAAGTTTGATTCTTTATCGGATCGTAAAAACCTACTTTTCGAAGATCTCTTCCTTCTCTTCGGGATCGAACATCAATTGCAACGATTCGATAGATGGCTCATTGGGATAGATGTCAATAAGCAATGCCCCCCCTAGAAACGTATAGGAGGTTTTTTCCTCATACGGCTCGAGAAAAATGATTCTAATTTCTGTATATAATAGCAAGTGGATCCATAAAATCATGAATTTTACTATGATTTGAATTGAGTACTTTTTTCTTCTTCCTTACAGAAAAGGGAAGAAATCTCATTCATACTCATAACTCAAGTTGGGTAATTCTGACAAGAAAATCCTTAGACATTTATTGAGCCGTCTCTAAACTCTTTTGTTTGTCTCATTTCGAATCTATTTTTATTCCTCAGTCTGATCCAATTGTGGAGACAATTGAAAATAGTGTTTCCTTGTTTCGGAATCCTTTATCTTTGCTTTGTGAAATCATTGGGTTTAGACATTACCTCGGGGATCCTTATTCCTTTCAAAATGGCAGCAACATACCTTTTTTTGTTATTTCTTTCTATATAAATAGAATACGAACGATTGATTCCCTTGTGATACACTTTTCATCGAAATAGTTTTACCAATTTCGAAAAATTTGACTTTTCAAACTTGTTCTGAATTTGAACCTTTCGATTTAGAATTTATATATAGTGAGGATATACTTACAAAGTTGGTCTAACTTATTGATTTTCACTAACCCTAGATCCTTTCCCTTGAAAAATGAATCAATCCTTTCTTCTCGAGCTTCATCATGTACTATTTACTTAATAACCCAACACAAATTAGGTTCCGGGCAGAACAGAACAAACTATGTCGAGCCAAGAGCATCTTCATTACTATAGAAGATGGCGGATGTAAAAATCCACAGCCGATCATGTCCTTCAAGTCGCACGTTGCTTTCTACCACATCGTTTCAAACGAAGTTTTACCATAACATTCCTCTAATTGAAATTTCAAAGCGGTATGGAATTGATTCAATATAAAATCATGAATAGTCATTGGTTCAACCGGTATATAATAGTCCATACTTTCTATCTACGGATAAATAAGTATTTATCCGGATAAGGGTCAGCAAGGATCGAATTTATTTAATTTAACCCCATATTCTATCATATGAATGACAATATTTATTTCTAAATATAAATAAGACGAATAAACGAGTTTGCTTAAGACTTATTATTTACATCTTCAACAGATTGTTCGCGACGATCAATCATGAAGGATCCAGTTTTATCGAACAAATAAACTATAAACCTCCAAAAGAGGTTTCTGTTTCTTTTCTATAGTAGAATACTAATGATTTACAATCCCGAAATCAAATCAATTAGTAACCAAATAAACTATTCCAATGACCCGAAAAAGTCGAAATTTTGATAATATAGATTTAAAATACTTCTTCCAGTACCAATTCCAGTACCAATCAAAAAAAAATATCTCGTGTAAGGTAAAATTAAGTTCCTTACGTTATTGTTATTCTTTCTTTCATCTGAAAGAGAAAATCTGAATCAATAATCCGAGAAGTATGATCTTTTCGGATCCATCATATACAACTAAGAGTTCTTACCTTAGCCGGGGTAATTCTAATTATAGATATTTAAAAAATCACAGATCCTTTTCACTTAACCGAAAAGCCCTTGTTACTGAAATACAACAATACAATAAAAATACATAATATATATCATATAGGCATAGGCCTTGTTTTTTATACAGATTTTGTTTTACTTCAAATTCAAGAATTTTTCGATCAATTCTAAAGTCAAGTAGATGGAATATACGAATTTCTCCCCAACCACTACATTACATTGATTTACAATGGTTCATTTGAACCAGATAATATATAAGATACAAAAAAATAAGGTCCAGATCAATCTGTTTTTCCTAGTTTTTTTCTTTTACCGCGCCAACCCAACTTTAATTAGAAGTTTTAAGACCTGTGATGAAATTCAAAACACCCCACTCTTTAATCTCTACATTCTATGTGGAATTGGGTGGGATACCATTTATTTTCTTTTTATTGACTTTAGGTTTGGGGAAAGGGAATAGAGAGGTCTTTCTCTCACATTGTGATTCAGAATGCATCATGTGATAATTCCCATTTCATAGGTATTAGATATGGGACATAAAGTTTCTCTAAGAAACTAACTTCAAAATTAATATGAAATGAATATGAGTAGTACGAGCATATCCTGAATGTTTATGATATAATAGGCCAAAAATCTCTTTTTTGAATGAAAAGAAAGATATTCAATTTTACCCACATTTGACACTTGATTCCGTTTGTGAGAAACCAAACGAATTCTCAGATATGATTCTTAGAACCATTCTGAAAATTAATAAGAAAAGATTTTTCCCTTTACCAAATTCTTGTTTCATGTGGAATGCAGTGTGATCCCATCTCTCGTTTCATGAAAAACGATCTGGGACGGAAGGATTCGAACCTCCGAATAACGGGACCAAAACCCGCTGCCTTACCGCTTGGCCACGCCCCATTTTGATTTCTATTCGATACTAATCAACAGTAATATTAGTATTGGTTATTCGCCAATCCCAACCCAAATACAAAAAACATATGGGATATTTTGTTTTGTTGCTAGGATTAAAGACATGTAGATATAGAATCAAAAAAATTCATTGATCATTACATAAAATTCAATTAAAATATTGTATAAAAGCCGAATTCCTTATATTCTCATTTTAGAATGATAATGGTGGGAGGGATTTTTTATTTGGGAGAGTCCGAACCGAAGAAAAAGAAGGATTTCTTGATCTGCCTTTTTCATTTTTCCCTTATAAAAATAACTCAAAATTTTCTAATCCACAAGAACGAAATGCTTGTTATGCTTAATATCTTTAGTTTAATCGGTATCTGTCTTAATTCTGTCCTTTATTCGAGTAGTTTTTTCTTCGCCAAATTACCCGAAGCTTATGCCATTTTCAATCCAATCGTAGATGTTATGCCTGTCATACCTGTACTCTTTTTTCTCTTAGCCTTTGTTTGGCAAGCCGCTGTAAGTTTTCGATGAAATCGTTAATACTCTGCTAAATTGATGATGCATTCGATAAAAAAATTCTAAAAATTGATAAGATCAGATAAGTCTTACATTACGAACCCTCGATTCCAAAATCGAAATTCTTGTATATTGAATGAATAACCGCAGCGAGAAATTTGGATCAGCCTTTTACCCGTTCTGACCTTCCAGTGAGTATGGACTATTAGGTACTCCACAATACCTAATTATTGATATGACAAGAAATTTCGGGTAACGAATGAATAAAAATCTTATTACAAATAAATTCGTTAAAATAAAATGACTTTTAAAGAAAAGACTTCATTTTATTTTTCATTTTTGGGGGTGTCAAAACAAATAAAATGGTATATGTGGTAAAAAATAGGTAATCTATTCCCCTTTTTCAAAAAAAAAGGATCTTGGAGATTGTGTAATGCTTACTCTCAAACTCTTTGTTTACACAGTAGTGATATTCTTTGTTTCCCTTTTTATCTTTGGATTCTTATCTAATGATCCAGGACGCAATCCTGGACGTGAGGAATAAAAAATTTCTAGTTTTTTTGCTTTTTTCTAAATTAATTCTTAGTAATCTTATTTGTTTCATACATTTAACTATGATAAAATCAAGGGATGAGAATCTTTTCGAATTGGAAAATCCCAAGCGATCAGAGAAAGCGGAAAGAGAGGGATTCGAACCCTCGGTACAAATAATTCGTACAACGGATTAGCAATCCGCCGCTTTAGTCCACTCAGCCATCTCTCCTAATTCCAAATTTAAAATTTGTTATGTGATGTAACACGTGAAATAAAGATTGATAAAAATCCACCTTATTTTCTTTATTTTCTTTTTTCATTTTTTTTATTTTTATTTATTTAATCTTATTTAACTTTTTATTATATTATTCTATTATTAAAATAGAAATTAGAAATATTCTGAAATATTCTAATAAATAATAGAAATTATTTAAATAGTTAGTTAAATTTAAACTTAAACAAAGTATTTAATATTCAAATACTATTTTATATTTAAATAAAATAAATAAAATAATTTAAATAAAATAAAAAGAAAGGTATATATTTATACTAAATATTTATATATAGTATAAATATATTATGTATAAGAAAATATGTATAAGAAAAATAAGAAAAAGATAGAAAAAAGCAATTGATCAGGAATTCAATATAGATAATGACTCAAAACGGATCTCCTCAATAGAAAGAATATCTTAGTTCTTTGATTTTATACGAAAGGTTTATTCTCCCGGCCTGATCTGCTTAAGTACTGGCCGGGACGGGACATTTCTTCTTTTATTCCAATGAATCCTTCATAGATCAAACGATTTAATTTGGAATTTAATTTATATCAATCAAAAATACTTGTTATTGAGGCAACAACAACAAGAGAAATTTCTATTATCATTCCTATGATCGAAGTGCCATTTATTATAATTAAATTTACTATTTCTTTTTTATTCTTCTTTTTTCTTTATTGATTATTCTTTTTTTCTTTTTCTCAGTTTATTACTTAATTTCTTACTGTTGTCAAGTAAGGAATAAAAAAACACATATGATAACATATCATATATATATACATTAAACAATGTTAAATTCCAATTAACATTTTGAAATATTCAAAATATTTCTATTCTAATAGAATAGAACTCAATAT